CCTACGGTATCGGCTTGACCTTTCATAAGCGGGGACAGAACGAAACGACCATAATAAAGGCGCTTGCTGTCTACTCTTGATTCAACACATTTCCACTGTAGTGTTCGAGTGGATCCTGCTACTTCTTCTAGAACCATACTATTATTTTTATTTTCTTTATGATTATTGGATCGGATCATTGACTCATTTATTTTTCTTGGAATCTCTTGAATTCTTATTTCTACACACGTCTTTTTTTAGGGGGACGACATCCATTATGTGGCATGGGTGTTACATCACGTACGAAACTTAATAGTATTCCGCTTCTACGAATGGCTCGTAATGCCGCATCTCTTCCGAGACCTGGACCCTTTATCATAACTTCTGCTCGTTGCATACCCTGATCCACTACTGTACGAATAGCGTTGAGTGCTGCTGCTTGAGCAGCATAAGGTGTTCCTTTTCTTGTGCCTCTGAATCCAGAAGTACCCGCGGAAGCCCAAGAAACTACCCGACCTCGTACGTCTGTAACAGTTACAATAGTATTGTTGAAACTCGCTTGAACATGAATAACTCCTTTCGGTATTCGACGTTCATTCTTATGTGAACCAATACGTGCATTCTTACGTAAACCAATTTTTGCTATAGGTTTTGTCATATTTTATTATCTCATATTCATAAGAATAAAAAAAAATAAGGAAGAATCAGAGATATACAGAAAGATACGCGGAATATCCATTTTATATGAAAACTGATTCTTTTTTCTTTCTTTTTACATGTACTTACATGTACATGGGTTTTTTTCTTTTAGAAAGTTCTTTATTTAGAACTTGAGAAGAATTATCCCTGTCTCTGTTTATGTCTCGGATTGGAACAAATTACTATAATTCGCCCGTGCCTACGGATCAGTCGACATTTTTCACAAATTTTACGAACAGAAGCCCTTATTTTCATATTTTTTATTCCTTACCTTCATTCTGAATCTATTTTTTTGGAAACAAAAATTAGTTTTTTTTTTCGAATTATACCCCTACGAGGGGGATGTTTAAAAGAATGATCTAATCGTTCGAATCTTTTTTTCGAAGTCTATAAATTATGCGTCCCCTGGTTGAATCATAACGACTCATTTCTATTTTTACTCTATCTCCGGGTAGTATACGTATAAAACTGCGTCGGATTCTCCCTGAAATATAACCTAGAATTAGATCTTGATTATCTAATCGAACTCGAAACATACCGTTGGAAAGTGACTCAGTAATTAAACCCTCATGAATCAATTTTTGTTCTTTCATTTCAGATAACCCCCTTTAAGTATCAACTACTAGAGGAAGAGTTCTATAATTCACTTCTCCTCTCTATTTTACAAATAGAGAAATAGTAAATTCGAGAGAGTATTAAGTTACCGCAGGAGAATCACCATATATAACACAAAATTTCTCCTCCAATTTTTGCTAGTCGAGCTTCTCGATCTGTCATTATACCTCGAGCAGTAGAAAGAATTAGAATCCCCATTCCGCCTAAAATCTTAGGAATTTGTTGATAGTTGGAATAAATTCGTAGACCGGGTCGGCTGATACGCTTTAAAATAATTTGATTCCCTTTCCTAGTCTTTCTATGTCGTAAGGTTAAAACCAAGAATTTTTTTTTACTTTCTTGATGTTTTCGAACGTTTTCAATAAAACCTTCTCGTAAAAGTATTTTAACAATATTTTTAGTGATATTAGTAGATGCTATTTGCACCCTTCCCTTTTTATCCATGTCAGCATTTCTTATAGAAGTTATTATATCGGCAATAATGTCCCTACCCATGACGAATTATAGTTATTGGTGCCTCCTCATTTTTGATATAATCAACATGCTTTTTTTGTTTTAGTTTAATTTTTTTCTTTTTTATTGAATTTTTTTTATTATTAAATTTCTTATTAAATTATAATTTCTTTTAATTAAAAGTATATGCATGAGACACGATCTATTAATTGGATCTATTTCAGATATTCGAATTAATAGAAAATAGAATATAAATTCTAGAATTATATATTCTATTCTATATCTATACTAATACTATGATATAAATATGATATAACTAGAAATAAAAATAGGAATGAATATACTATAAAATAGTATAATTTAATATATCAAAATATAAAATATAAATAGTCGAATAATAATAATTAATAAATTATAAATTAATATTTAATATAATAATTCTAATTCTAATAATTAGAATAATATATAATGAAAATGAAGACTATAAGACTTCGGGTGCTAATGAAACTATTTTAGTAAAATTCAACTGTCTCAATTCCCGAGCAATCGCACCAAAAATTCTAGTTCCTTTTGGATTTCCTTCTTTATCAATGATAACCGCTGCATTGTCATCATATCGTATTATCATGCCATTTTCACGTTTGAGTTCTTTACACGTGCGTACAATCACAGCTCTAATTACTTCTGATCTTTCTAGAGGCATGTTGGGCACTGCTTCTTTGATTACAGCAACAATAACATCGCCAATATGAGCATATCGTTGATTACCAGTTCCTATGATTCGAATACACATCAACTCTCGAGCTCCGCTGTTATCCGCTACATTTAAAAGGGTCTGAGGTTGAATCATATCATTTTTTTTTTTTTTTTATCTCTTATTTTAATGCAAGGGACAAGGGAAAAAATAAATATTGTCTGTCCAGAGATAAAGAAATCCGCGTTTGTTTTTTCATTCTCAATACACCTTTACTTACTTTTGTTTACCTATCCTGATCCTGAAATAACAAATTGAGTTCGTATAGGCATTTTGCATGCAGCTATTTTCATAGCTGCTTTGGCTACAGTTTCTGATACTCCACTTATTTCATAAAGTATTCGGCCCGGTTTAACAACGGATACCCAATATTCGGGGGATCCCTTCCCCGAACCCATACGTGTTTCCATAGGTCTTACTGTAACAGGTTTGTCGGGAAAGATACGTACCCATACCTTTCCACCACGACGTGCATATCGTGTCATTGATCTTCGCCCTGCTTCTATTTGTCTAGCTGTGATCCAAGCAGGTTCAAGTGCCTGAAGAGCATATCTTCCGAAACAAATATGATTGCCTCGGCAAGATATTCCCTTCATTCTACCTCTATGTTGTTTACGAAATCTGGTTCTTTTTGGGTCATAGTTGATGGTTGTTTCTGAATTCCATCTCTACTGCAGAACCGGACATGAGAGTTTCTTCTCATCCAGCTCCTCGCGAATCACTAGACGTGTTTGTTTATGGATAATGCTTATTTCTTTTACTTTTAAAAAATTTTCTAAAGTATTTAACTTTACCTCATATTGAATCATCCAAAAAGTCATACAATAAATGAAATATAAATTTAAATAAAAAAAATAAATAAAAAATATAAAACAAAAGGTTACGCGGGCGAATATTGACTCTTTTCTCTTTTATTTGGAGGGTCATTTTATGACATTTTATGACTAGTCAGAAGAAATCTATGTTATTCTTGGTTCATTCCGCCATCCTACCCAATGAATCATTAGGATTGATTCTTTTTCAATCAAATCCTATGTAGTCACAGGTTCCATCGTTCCCATAGCTTCTCCATTAATGCTTAGGCCTGAACTCTGCAATGGAGCTCCCAACAAAATCAGTTATTTGTTTCTGAGTCAATCTCCTCAGTTTTCCTAACCCGAAGCTCGATTCAATTATTCATCTATGTTTCTATTATTTAGATCCTTATTCTATCTTACTTAGATAGATAATCTCTATATTGATTATTGATTAGATTATTATTATTTAGTAATTATTAGTAATTATTTATATTTAGATTCTTTATTATTATGATCATGTATTCATTCTATTTTTTATTATATTTTATATTTTATTATATATTATATTCTAATTATATTTGATATTATAGATATTCTAATTATAATTTATATTTTGATTATTTTATTTATATTTTTTATATTTATTGTATATTGATGTTGATGCTTTATCACACTGCCTTTTTTTATGGGGTGATTTTTCATAAACCATACATATTGGAATCATATATCATTGAGATCTTTATTCTCTCTTTCTATCATCCTTTCATTTTTCTACATCCCTTTTTTTTCATAATTTATAATTAGATTTATTTTTTATGAAAAAAATTTCAGTTGCTATAACTATATAATCGATTCAGTCATATAGTGACTGTTTCTTGGGATCTCGACAATACGAAGCAATAAGTTGGTTATTAGTTTTGAGTTTTTTTAGTTTTGATCGTTACTAAGTTTATAGTGGGGTCATCTTTTTTTTGTAATCTCAACTCTAAATAAAAAACTAAAACTAACGAGTCACACACTAAGCATAGCAATTATACGAAACCTAAATTAAAGAGTAAATCGAATTTTTATTCAACCTTATAGAATTATAATTGTTTGTTTTTCTATTGCTCAGCAGAATGGCGAGATAAGTAAAGGTCCATTATTCTTATTCTTGGTTTACAAATACCCAAATTTTTATGCCTAAGACTCCATAGATAGTTCTAATTGTATGGGAACAGTGATCAATTTTAGCCCGAATTGTTTGTAAAGGAACCCTACCTTCTCTGATCCATTCGACACGTGCAATCTCTTTTCCGTCGATACGCCCTGCGATTTGTACTTGAATTCCTTTTGTATCCGTTTGTTCAGTTAATTCAATAGCTTTCTTCATTGCCTTTCGAAATGAAACTCTATTTTTTAATTGTAAAGCTATATATTCTGCAAGAATATTAGGTTGTCCATAAGGCTTTTCAATTCTTGTGATAGCAATGTTGAGTCTCCGATTTACAGAACGAAACTCTTTTTGTACATTCATCTGTAATTCTTCGACTCCCCCTGTTCGTCCTTCTAATAATAAATTGGGAAATCCAATATAGATTATGACTTGAATAAAATCTATTCTTTTTTGAATCCCTATATGGGCAATTCCTTCAAAACCTGAGGATATTCTCTTATTTTTTTGTACATAGTTTTTAATACAATTCCGTATTTTTTCATCTTCT